CCGGCCGAGGACCAAGAAATTACCCGACCCCGTACATCTGTAACAGTAACAATGGTATTGTTGAAACTTGCTTGAACATGAATAACTCCTTTTGGTATTCTACGTGCACTTTTCCGTGCACTACTGCGCCCATTCCTACGTGAACCAACTTTTGGTATAGGTTTTGCCATATTTTATCATTTCATAAAGATAAGTCAGAGATATATGGATATATCCATTTCATGTCAAAACAGATCTTCTGCTTTTATTTGTTCATTGCTTTCTTTAAGATTAGTTTCTTTTCTTTAAGGAGTTCCTTTTAGAATAGAAAGATTATCCTTGTCTTTGTTTATGTCTCGGGTTGGAACAAATTACGATAATTCGTCCCCTCCTACGGATTAGTCGACATTTTTCACAAATTTTACGAACGGAAGCCCTTATTTTCATAGTTGTTATTCCTTAAATTTTTCCGAATCCACTCATTGGAAGAAAATAAGTTTCTTGAAATTTTTGAACCTTGAATTGGATCCCCCTGAAAGGAATCTTGAAGTTGAAAAAAACTACCTAATCGTTCGAATCCTTGTTACGGAGTCTATAAATTATACGCCCCCTGGTTGAATCATAAGCACTTACTTCACTTTTGTTGACTCTATCCCACGGTGGTATACGTATAAAACTCGATCGGATCCTTCCTGAAACATAACCTAGAATCAGATCTTCATTATCTAAAGGAATCCGGAGTGGAAGTGATTCACTAATTAAACCTCCATGAATCTATTTTTGTTCTTTTATTCCCGGTAAAACTTCCTTGACGTATCAACTACTGTAGGGCCGGAGGAGTTCTATTAGACAACCCGTGCTTTTTTCTTTTTTTTTTTTCACAAATTGAAAGTTTCGGATACAATTCGGATATCAGACAGATTACCATATATAACACAAAATTTCTCCGCCGATTCCTTCTAGTCGAGCCTCCCGGTCTGTCATTATACCCCGAGAAGTAGAAAGAATTACAATCCCCATCCCGCCTAAAATTCTAGGAATTTGTTGATAGTTAGAATAGATTCGTAGACCGGGTCGACTGATCCTTCGTAAATTTAAAATAGTTCTATATGGTCCTTTCCTATTCCTTCTATGTCGTAGGGTTAAAACCAAAAAATATTTGTTGCTTTCCCGATGTTTCCTTACGTTATCGATAAAACCTTCTCGTAAAAGTATTTTAACAATGTTTTCAGTGATGTTAGTAGATCCTATTCGAATCGTTCCTTTTCTATTCATGTCAGCATTTCGTATAGAGGTTATTATGTCAGCAATAGTGTCCTTACCCATGGTAAACTAAAATTATTGTTGCTCCCGAATTTTGATATAACCAACGTGCTCTTTTTTTTTTACTTAGTAAAGGTATATACGTGAGACACAATCAACTAATAAATCTATGTCATTTAAATACTCTAATTTAAATACTATAACTATATTGAGGTCTCGTCTTATAATACCTCAGGAGCTAATGAAACTATTTTAGTGAAATTTAACTGTCTCAATTCCCGGGCGATCGCACCAAAAATTCGAGTTCCTTTTGGATTTCCTTCTTGATCAATGACAACTGCAGCATTGTCATCATATCGTATTATCATACCGTTGTCGCGTTTGAGTTCTTTACAAGTACGTACAATTACAGCTCTGATCACTTCTGATCTTTCTAGAGGTGCATTTGGTACTGCTTCCTTGATCACAGCAACAATAACGTCACCTATATGAGCATATCGGCGATTACTAGCTCCTATGACTCGAATACACATCAATTCTCGGGCCCCGCTGTTATCTGCTACATTCAAATGGGTCTGAGGTTGAATCATTTTTTTAATCTCTTCTTTCAATGTAACAAAGGACGAAGAAAAAAAGAAATATTGTTTGTCAAAAAAAAAAGGAAACCCACAATTGTTTTTTTTATTCCCAAGACTTCTTTCCTTTGGTTCTATATTCCTATCCTGAAATAATGAATTGAGTTTTTATAGGCATTTTGGACGCCGCTATTGAAATAGCCTTTCTGGCTATATTTTCGGCTACTCCGCTCATTTCATAAAGTATTCTGCCCGGTTTAACGACAGCTACCCAATACTCGGGGGATCCTTTCCCCGAACCCATACGTGTTTCTGTAGGTCTTACCGTAACTGGTTTGTCTGGAAATATACGTACCCATATTTTTCCACCACGGCGTACATTTCGTGTCATTGCGCGGCGCCCCGCTTCTATTTGTCTAGATGTAATCCAAGCGGGTTCAAGTGCTTGAAGAGCATATCTACCGAAACAAATGCGATTACCTCGATAAGATATTCCTTTCATTCTTCCTCTATGTTGTTTACGAAATCTGGTTCTTTTGGGGTTATAGTTGATGGTTGTTTATCAATTCCATCTCTACTACAGAACTGGACATGAGAATTTCTTCTCATCCAGCTCCTCGCGAAAAAAAATGACTAAAAAAGGATTTTATTATTAAGATATACAGGTAGTTAGTGAATAATAG